AATAAAGTAAGCTAAAATTTAAAAGCTAGTGGGTTCATACCCCAAAAATGAATAATTTTCCTTTATTAATTTTATTTAAAAATGTTATAAAATGATTAATTGTAATAACTATTTTAATTTCTTTATCTTCAAACTCCTGATTTATTTTGTGATTAATAATAGAAATAAATTTATTAATTTTTATTTCAATTTTAAACAAAAAAAAAATAAACAATTCAAATTTAATAGTTTCATATTTTGTTATTCAATCTTTTTCCTCTACTATTTTTTTTTTTAGGTCATTAAATTTTCTCATTTTCCAAATATTTTTATTTAAAATAATTATAAGTATTTCTATACTTATTAAACTAGCCGTTGTTCCATTTCATTTCTGGCTTACTTCCTTAAGAGAAATAATTGATTTCTCCTCATTATGGGTAATTTTAACAATACAAAAAATAATCCCCCTAATCGTCCTTTATACATATAATGTAGAAATTATTATTATATTTGCTGCTATTTCATCAATCATTGGTTCAATCCTAGCATTAAATTCAAAAACCATTAAAAAAATTTTAATCTTCTCTTCGATTTCTCATCAAGGATGAATAATTAGCTTAATTCTAATGAAAAGGAATTTTTGATTAACTTATTTACTTATTTACTCAACATTAATTTTTAAAATTTCTTCAAGTTTAACAAAGGTTAATTTTATTAACATAACCAGTTTATTTTTTATTAACAATAAATATCCTGAAAAAATTTCAATTATTAGAATAATATTGTCATTGGGGGGTATACCCCCTTTTCTAGGATTTTTTATCAAACTAATATCCATTATTATTCTTATTAATAATTTTAATATTATTATTATTATTTTAATTATATCATCAATAATTAATATTTATTTTTATCTGCGCATCTTTACTCCACTTCTTTTTTTAAATTATTTTAGTTTTAAAAATTATTTCAAAAGTAATTACTCTGTAAAAAATTTTATTTTAACCATAAATGTTATTTTTTCCATCTTTTTATTAAATGTTATTATATTTTAAAAGATTTTAAGTTAAAAAAACTATTTGCCTTCAAAGTAAAAATTATATTATTATAAATCTTAGTAAAAGGATAATTACATCCATAAATAAATTTACAATTTATCACCTAAATTTCAGTCATTTTACCGCGATGAATATACTCTACAAATCATAAAGACATTGGAACAATATATTTAATTTTTGGAAGATGGGCAGGAATAGCAGGACTAAGAATAAGAATCTTAATTCGTATAGAATTAGGCCAACCTGGAACATTAATTGGAAATGATCAAATTTACAATGTAATTGTAACAGCCCATGCTTTTATTATAATTTTCTTCATAGTTATACCTATTATAATTGGAGGATTTGGCAATTGACTTGTTCCTATTATACTAGGAGCTCCTGACATAGCATTTCCCCGAATAAACAATATAAGTTTTTGACTTTTGCCCCCCTCCCTATGTTTGTTAATCAATTCTTCTCTTATTGAGTCAGGGGCTGGTACAGGATGAACAGTTTATCCCCCATTATCCTCAAATCTTTCACATTATGGACCATCAGTAGATTTAGCTATTTTCTCTTTACATTTGGCAGGAGCATCATCAATTCTAGGGTCAATTAATTTTATTACCACCATTATCAACATACGTTCAACCGGTATAACTATAGAACGTATTCCTTTATTTGTATGATCAGTATTTATTACTACAATTCTTCTTCTCCTTTCCCTCCCCGTATTAGCAGGCGCTATTACCATATTATTAACAGATCGAAATTTTAACACATCATTTTTTGATCCTTCGGGGGGAGGAGATCCTATCTTATATCAACACTTATTCTGATTCTTCGGCCATCCAGAAGTATATATTTTAATTTTACCAGGATTCGGTATAATTTCCCACATTATTTGTTTTCATACAGGTAAAAAAGAGCCTTTTGGAAATTTAGGTATAATTTATGCTATACTAGCAATTGGCTTACTAGGTTTTATTGTATGAGCTCATCATATATTCACTGTAGGTATAGATGTTGATACACGGGCATATTTTACATCAGCCACGATAATTATTGCTGTCCCAACAGGAATTAAAATTTTTAGGTGACTCGCCACACTTCATGGAACTAAAATTAAATTTAATACCCCAATTATATGAAGACTAGGATTTATTTTTTTATTCACAATTGGAGGCTTAACAGGAATTATACTTGCCAATTCATCTATTGATATTATCTTACATGATACATATTATGTGGTAGCCCATTTCCATTATGTTCTATCTATAGGAGCTGTTTTTGCTATTATAGGAGCTATTATTCATTGATTTCCTATAATATTTGGAATAAATTTCAATTCTGTGATAACCAAAAGTCAATTTATTTTAACCTTCATTGGTGTAAATTTAACGTTTTTCCCTCAACATTTTTTAGGCCTTAGAGGTATACCACGTCGATATTCAGACTATCCAGATTTTTTTTCAAAATGAAATTTTATTTCATCAATCGGTTCAATTATTTCACTTCTAGGCGTTATTTTAATAATTATTATTTTTTGAATTTCATTAATTGAGAAAAAAAGAATTATTTCATCTCTTTCATCCTCATCATCAATTGAATGAATAATAAACTTTCCTCCTTCAGAGCACACTTTTAGTCAAAATAACATTATCATCAAATAACAAAAACCCATGATAACATGATCTCAAATTACATTTCCTGATATAAATTCTCCAATTATAGAGCAAATAGCTTTTTTTCATGACCACTCAATAATAATCATTATTTCTATTACTATTATTACAATATATATAATTGTTAATATTATAATAAACTCTTTTACTAGACGGTCAATAATAGAAGGACAAGAAATTGAGATTATTTGAACAGTCATTCCCGCAATTACATTAATTTTTATTGCTTTACCTTCCCTTCATCTTCTCTATTTAACAGATGAAATTTTTAATGCCCAAACATCAATCAAAATTATCGGCCATCAATGATATTGATCATATGAATACTCCGATTTCAATAAAGAATTTGACTCATTTTTAATTCCAGAAACAGATCTAGATATCAATTCATTCCGTCTTTTAGAAACCGATAACAATTTAATAATTCCATTTAATACTATAATTAAATTTCTAATTACATCAGCTGATGTGATTCACTCATGAACCATTCCATCACTAGGAATAAAAATGGATGCTATTCCAGGGCGACTTAATCAGACATTCTCAATTGCTAAACGTCCTGGGCTATTTTTTGGACAATGCTCTGAAATTTGTGGTACTAACCATAGATTTATACCTATTTCCCTAGAAGTTTCCTCTGTTAAGAATTTTTTAAATTTTATAAAAATTTAAAACATTGAATGGCTGAAGTTTAAGCAATGGTCTCTTAAACCAAACTATAGTGAAATCACTTTCAATGGAAAGTCTAGTTAAATAGAATAACAAAAGAATGTCATTCTTTAATTACATAAAGTGTCTTTCTATACCTCAACTTTATCCAATAAGATGAACAATATTGACCTCTTTTATACTTGCATTCTTTATTATTTTAATAACAATTATTTTTTTTTTTAAACCAAAATATTCTATACTTTTTAATAAAAAAAAAAATACAACGTATTTTTTTCAATTTAAATGATAAATAATCTATTTTCTATTTTTGATCCATCAACCTCAAATACTATAAGTATAAATTGAATAGCTTTATGCTTTTGAATATTGATCATCCCATTCCCATTCTGAGCTTCTTCTTCTTTATTTCTAATTTCTTGGAAAACTCTTTATAAGAAGTTTTTCCAAGAAATTAGAAATAACGTTAGAACATTCAAATATAAAAATATTCTTATATTAATTGTAATTTTCTGTCTAATTTTATTTAGAAATTCGTTAGGCTTATTACCCTATGTTTTTACCCCTTCAAGGCATTTATTATTTTCTATATTTTTTTCATTTCCTTTATGAATTTCTTTGATTCTTTTTAACTTGTTAAATAAATTTACCAAAACAATAAGACACTTAGTACCTTTAGGATCTCCTATTGCTTTAAGTTTTTTTATGGTTTTAATTGAAACTGTAAGGAATTTAATTCGTCCTATTACTTTGTCAGTGCGATTGACCGCTAATATAATTAGAGGTCATTTATTAATCCATTTATTGTCAACAATAATAATTATGAGACCTTCTTTTTTTTCTTTAATATTTCCTATTATAGTAATATTATTAATTTTAGAAACTGCTGTTGCAATAATTCAAAGTTTTGTATTTGTAACTTTAATCTCTCTTTATTTAAATGAAACTTAGTTTTCTTAACCTATGATATTCCACCCTTTTCATTTAGTAGAAAAAAGTCCTTGACCCTTAACTAGGTCTATTTCAGCTTTTTCATTAACCTTGGGATTTGTTAACTATTTTAATAATAATAATATTTTATTAGTACTTATTGCCATAATGGTGTTATTTCTTTCATCTTTTCAGTGATGACGAGATGTGTCTCGAGAGGCTTCTTTTCAAGGATTTCATACAAAGTATGTATTAGAAGGCTTAAAATTAGGAATACTTTTGTTTATTTTATCTGAAGTTTTTTTTTTCATTTCCTTTTTTTGAGCATTTTTTCATAGAAGTCTTTCTCCTAATATTGAAATTGGAAGACAATGACCCCCTCAAAATATTATTCCTTTTAACCCTTTCGAAATTCCATTATTGAATTCTACTATTTTAATTTCATCAGGTATTTCAGTAACTTGAGCCCACCATGCTATTATAAATGGTGACTATTTTTCTTCTTTAATATCTTTAAAGATTACTATTATATTAGGTGCTATATTTACAATATTTCAAGTTTTTGAATACTATCAAGCTCAATTTTCAATTACCGATAGAGTGTTTGGCTCCACTTTTTTTTTAACTACAGGATTTCATGGTATTCATGTAATTATCGGTTCCTTATTTTTATTAGTTTCTTATTTTCGAATTAAAAATAGTCTGATTTCAAAAAGCCATTTTTTTGGATTTGAAGCTTCAGCTTGATATTGACATTTTGTTGATGTAGTTTGACTATTTTTATTTACTTTTATGTATTGATGAGTTTTTTGTTTAATTAGTATAAAAAGTACAATTAATTTCCAATTAATAAGTTTTTTAAAAATTAGACAATTTTTTTATTTTTCATTATTTTTTTAATTTTATTGCTAATTTTTGTATATTTAATTATAAATTTTAAGAATTTAAAAATAAAAGAAAAATTATCCCCATTTGAATGTGGCTTTGATCCCTTTTCTTTATCTCGTGTCCCTTTTTCATTGAAATTTTTTTTTTTAGGAATTGTTTTTTTAGTATTTGATGTTGAAATTATTGTTATTTTACCTTTTCCTTTTTTGTTAATTAATAAAAGATTTTCTTTAATATTTTCATTTATTATAATTAATTTAGTAATTTTGTTAGGCTTTCTGTACGAATGAAAAAGAGGGATAATTGAATGAATAAAATAGAAAAGTATTTAAAAATTATAAAATCTAATTTGCAGTTAGAAATTGAACTATTCCTTTTCTGATTTATTTTTAAAATAAAGCGATAAATTGCGTTCAGTTTCGGCCTGAATTTAGAAATCTTCTATTTTTTAATAGAAGCCAAACAATAGGCTATTCACTGTTAATGAATAATTTGAATTTATTGAATTTCCTATTAAGATTAAAATTAATTAGGCTTCTAACCTAAATTTAATGGTTTATCCATTTTAATCTTAAATTTAAATAGTGTATTATACCAACACTTAACATTTTCATTGTTAAAATTCCAAAGGATTTAAATAATTCCAAAAATTGATGCAAAAACTGTTTAAAATGAAAACTATTAAAAATATTATTCTGAAAAAAAAAAAAATGACCACAGGTAAAATAGTTTTTCATGCTATTATTATTAAATTATCATACCGATACCGCACGAATGTTCTTCGAATTAAAATAAATATAATTATTAAAAATAATGTAATTAAATTATTTGTATAATAAAATCCAAATAGTATATAATTTGTAATTAAACTAACTAAAATAATTATTCCATATTCTGATATAAAGATAATAGCAAAAAGTCATGAACCGTATTCAATATTAAATCCAGAGACTAATTCAGACTCTCTTTCAGCTAAATCAAAAGGAGTTCGATTAGTTTCTGCTATTAGAACAATTAGTCAGATTATTCCAATAATTGGAAAACTAATAAAAACTCTAAAATTTTCTTGAATTAATAAAAATTTATTAAACGAGTATCTTTCAACTAATAAGGAAAATCTGATTAAAATTATAGCTATTCTAACTTCGTAGGAAATAATTTGTGCAAAACCTCGATATGCCCCAATTAAAGAATATTTAGAGTTTGATGATCAACCCCCAAACAAAATCGAATAACTTCTTATTCTTGAAATACATAAAAAAAAAATTAAAGATAAATTTATGTTTAATAAATTGCTTTTAAAATAAAAAATTGTCCAAAGTATTAACATTATAAAAATTCTTAAAATAGGAGAAACTAAATAAAGAATTACATTTAAGTAAAATATAAAATTTATTTCATTTCTAAATAACTTAATTGCATCTCTGAATGGTTGAAGAAGGCCTTGAAATCCAGATTTATTGGGACCTTTACGAATTTGGCAATATCCTATGATTTTACGTTCAAGTAAAGTAAAGAAAGCAATTCTTAATAAAGCTATAAGAAGAGTAATTACAAAGATCAATAAATTTAAAATTATTAAAGGAATAAAATTCATTAAGGAAGCTTAAATTCCTCACATTTATTAGTGTTCTGTCACTTTAATTTCAATTCCAAAAATTGATGCAAAAACTGCCAATCTTAAAAAAAAATTTTCATGAAAAAATTCCTTTCGTACTAATTTTCAATTCAATTTAAATTAAGATAGAAACCAACCTGATTCTCATCGGTCTAAACTCAGATCATGTAGGAATTTAAAAGTTGAACAAACTTTTTTTTTTAACTTCTTCGCCAAAAAAACATCCTAATCCAACATCGAGGTCGCAAACTATTTTGTCAATATGAACTATCTAAAATTATTACGCTGTTATCCCTAGAGTATTTTTACAATTTTCCGCTATTAAACGGTTCATATTTTTGCAAAAAAGTTCAAAATATTAATTAATCGCCCCAATTAAAGAAATATATATTTCTTTAAATGAAATATATTTCAGAAAAATTCATAGGGTCTTCTTGTCCTTAATTTTAATTATTGTTTCTTCACAAATAAAAATAACTTTAATTATTAAATTTAAAAAAGCTTTTTTCTGTAATTCCATTCTCTTAGCACTCAATTAAAGTCTTATTTCAATACCTTTGTATAGTCAAAATACTACAGCAATTTAAATTTAAATTCATTGAGCAGGATTTTCATTTATTTATTTTACTAAATGAATTGTTTTTATTAAACAGTCAGAAAAATTTTTTGCCTAATTCTTAAAATTTATTTTTGCCTTCATAGTTAGTTTTTAAAATAATATATAAATATATTCTTGTATTTATACTAATAATTTCATTTTTCTTAAAAATCAAAATTAATTTTTTTTTTAAAAATATTAAAATTTAATTATTGTATATATATAAATTATTTATAAAAATTAAAAGGATAATTTTAATCCCTATTTGTCAACTTTTTTTATTATTTTAAAAAATTTCTAAGCTTATCCCTAAAAATTTCATCTGTTTTTTTAAAAAATAGAAAACCTAAACAGATAGGTCTATCACCCTAATTCTAAAACTAGCTAGCTTAAATTTTGACAAGAATTTCACTTCTATTTAGAATTTTAGCCTATTATTGAAATAATAGGCTAAATTGTATTCTAAATTGACCAATTTAGTTCGAGAAAAATAAAATTTTATTTTTTTTAAAAATTCCCTTATGCAAAAGGTACAAAAAATTACTTTTTTTTTATTAAAACTTTCCCCTCTCAGTAATTAATTAAATTATAATAAATCTTTTTAATTTTTTTTAACTTTTAAAAATTAAAGTAAGTTTCATTATTTAAGTTTTCTTAAAAAAAATGGTAATTATACAAGTTTTTCATCGTAAATGAAACATCAAAATTTGATTTCATTTTTAAAACACTTTCCAGTATTTTAACTTTGTTACGACTTATCTTTTAAAAAGAGCGACGGGCGATATGTACATATCTCAGAGCTTAATTCAAATAATCATTCTATTAAAATTTTTACTTTCAAATCCTAATTTTTTTTTTTAAATCGCTTTTCTAAAAAGCATTGTAATTCACTTCATCCTAAAATTTATGCTGCACCTTGACTTAACTTTTTTTTTGTTTAAAATTTACAGCAATTATAATTAATAATTACTTAAATAGTGGTATACAAACTGTCTTAACCAATTTTAGTAAGATTTGGGTGTTTTATCCATTAAAGAGCAAATTCCTCTGAAAAGCTTAAGATACCGCCATGATTTTTTGTTTTCATAAATATTATTTACTAACAATGTATTATTTCTAATAATAGGGTATCTAATCCTAGTTTATATACAGAAGTTTTTATTTAAACACTTTCCCTTTTTTAAAAAAAAATTTCACCTTTTTTTTTAAAAAAAAAATAATTATTTATTTTAAATTTAAAGCCAAAAAAAAAATTTTTTTGTCTAACCGCTGCTGCTGGCACAAAATTAGCTAAATTTAACTATAAATCTCAATAATTTTTTATTATTAAGTAAATTTTATTTTCTGTTTCTTTTTTTTTAAAAAAGCCATAAAAAAATTATAGTTATTTTTTGGAAAACCAAGCCTAATTTTTGCCAAAAATAAAAATTTTATTTTTCTTTATTTACTAAAAAAGGTTTTACGTTTGCAACTCCTGTCTATCGGTTAACTTTATCTATTAAAGAAAGGTATGCTAGACTTTACTGGGCTTTTTTTCCTTATTTAAATCAGTTCTGATTTAGAGCTAGATGAGACATCTATTTTCTTTCTCCGAATTTATTATTTAGTAGATGTGTGTTGGACTTAGTATGACCCTTTGTTACATCTATGCGGTCCAGTAAATGTGATAGCCGGTTGTCGCCCCTTATTTTAAATAGATGTAATCATACTCCGCGTAGTAAAATGCCTGACTAAAGGATTATCTTGATAGGATAAATAACGTAAATTATATATTACTTTTACTAAATTAACTTTAATAATTTTATTTATTTCCTAAAAAATCAAAATTTTTCGTGCTTTACACCAAAAGTTAATACTTTTAAAAATTTATTTTTACATTTTCAGTGTAACGTTTTAAATTAAACTATAAAAGCAATCTTATAAAATAATTATAATTATTGTTATAATAACTAAAAGAATTTTACTTAAATTTTGTTTCTCAACTCAAAAATTTAAATTAAATATGTTTTCCATTCTATTATTAATTATTTTGGGGCCTAAATTTTCTATTCATGTTCAGTCTGAAATTCTGCTTTTCAAAATTGGTTTTCTTCCTGCTAACATTACGTATCTTGTAAGACTACTTAAAAATCAAATTTTATAAAAAAAATCCAAATTTGCTAATAAATTCAAAAAATTTTTATTTAAAATTTTAAATACTATTAGCAATATCAATATAAAAACTAATATAAACAGTTTTGGAAACTTACTGATAAAAATTAAACTTAAATTTGGGTTAGAAAATCAGAATAACAAATTTCCAGAAATTAGTACTAAAAAACATAATATTAAAATTGGAAATACTATATAATAGCTAAAAGAACTTGAATAAATTCTTATTCTCAAAATTCCTTTCAATAAAAGTTCATAAATTAGACGTATACAATAAAGAAGAGTAAATATTACGCCTAAAATAAATAAAATAATTAACAAGATATTATTAACTTTAAAAAAAAAAAATTCCACAATTAAATCTTTAGAGTAAAATCCCCCAATAAATGGGAATCCCATTAACGATAAAAAAGAAATCATTATACAACTTGAAATAACAGGTCTAAACTTAAAAAAATTTCCTAATATTCGGATATCTTGAACTCCATAAAAAGAGTGAATTACAAAACCAGCACATAAAAATAACATTGATTTAAATATGGCATGTATTAATAAATGAAAGAAAGATAATTCTATTTTACCCAATGATAAAATAATTATTATTATTGACAATTGACTCAAAGTTGAAAAAGCAATAACCTTTTTAAAATCCATTTCAAAAAAGGCATTCAATCCTGCTATTAATATTGTAATTACGGAAACTTTAATTAAAATTGTAGAAAAAATTTTTACTTCAAATAAGTATCTAAATCGTATTAAAATATACACTCCCGCGGTCACCAAAGTTGAAGAATGAACTAAAGAAGAAACAGGAGTTGGAGCTGCTATTGCAGCTGGTAATCAAGCTGAAAAAGGAATTTGAGCTCTTTTAGTTAGTCCTGCTACTAAAATTAAGATTCCACAAATTAGTTCAACTTTGTTAAAACTTAAGAAATCAAATGACCCAAATCTCACAAAAAAGATTATTCTTAAAATAATTATTACATCACCAATACGATTTCTAATAATAGTCATTATCCCAGAATTGTAGGAATTAATTCTTTGATAATAAATTACTAAACAATAAGAAACTAATCCCAATCCATCTCACCCTAAAATAATTGTGAATATGTTAGGTATTATAATGAGCAAAATTATTGAAAATACAAACAATAAGACGATTATACAAAATGAATTTTTATTTTTATCAGTATTTATATATGAATTTCTGTATATAACTACTATTCTTGAAATAATTAAAACCACTATACTGAATATTCTTCTTACTCAATCAAATAAAAAATAAAATTTTAAATCTAAACTATTAATAGAAATCATAATATACTCAATTACTGTAATATTATTTAAATAAAAACTTATTATAAACATAAACCCAAATATCAGTCTTATAATTGCAAGTAAAATTCTTCAATTTATATAAATTGTCTAATGAATAATTTCTTCTATAAATCCACAATTTATAATTTTATGTAAACTAATTAAACTTTAAATTCACTTGCAAAATATTGAAACCTTTAAAAATCATATAAATATAGGAAAAGCATGAAGAAATACAGTTAAGTACTCTCGTCTTAAAATTGGCTTAAGTGATCAAAAAGTTCAGCCATAGCCATGGTTGATGTATCTGTACATATAAATAGAATAACAGGCACTTAAAAAAATAATTAATATAATTGGAAGAAAATAGAAAATTCTAAACTTTAAAATTCTTAAACTTAAAAAAAATTCCCCAAAAAGATTTATTGTCAAAGGAGCGGACATATTAGTAATTCTAAATAAAAACCATCACAATGTTAACGAAGGAAAAAATATCTTTAGTCCTTTAAATATAACTATATTACGAGTAAAAACTCGCTCATAAATTACATTTGCTAAACAAAACAAACCTGAGCTGCATAGCCCATGCCCAATTATTAAAAGAAGAGAACCTCAGCTTCTGAAGATAGAAAAGTTGATTATCCCTCCTAAAATTACTCCTATATGACAGACCGAAGAATAGGCAATTAAAGCCTTAATGTCAATTTGATATATACAAAAAAGACTAATTATTACTCCACCTCAAATTGAAATAGTTGTCAAAACCTCTCCGGTTTTGACTAATTCTACAATTATTATTTTCTTGAAACGGAAAATTCCATAAACTCCTAACTTAAGAAGAATACCAGCTAAAATTATAGAACCGGAAATTGGTGCTTCAACATGCGCTTTTGGAAGTCAAAGATGAAAAAAAAATATTGGGATTTTCACTAAAAATCCCAGTATTAAAAATATAAAAATAAAACCTATATTTAATTCAATTCAATTTATATATAAATATATTAATGAATAATTTTTCCAAAAATAAAAAATAATTACAACAAATATAGGGAAAGAGCCAAAAATGGTGTATATTAACATATAAAAGCCAGCTTGTAAACGTTCAGGTTGGTTACCTCAACCAAAAATTAATATTACAATAGGAAATAACACTGACTCAAAAAAAAAATAAAAAGCTAATAAATTTGAAACGGAGAAACATACTAACAATAGAAATATTATTAGTATAATGTAAAATAAAAATATTTTGTTCAGAGATACCCTATTTGTGAATCTTGCAAGGACTATTAAAAAAGAAATTCAAATTGTCAATGAGATTATAAGATTTCTTAATATATCCAGTCTAAAATTTTCCATAATTTCCATCACATTTATATGAGTCATATAACACAAAAATGTTATCATTAAAAATAAAATTATAACTATAATTTCGAGAGTTTTGAAAAAAAATGATACACATATAATCCAAAACCTAATAAAAATTACCCTTAACATTTAATTAAATTTATAGCATTTAACATTTCATTTCCATAATAAAAATTTAATAATACTAATAATCTTAACCCCAAAGCGGCTTCACAAACCAACCTTACTAAAAATAAAAAAATGTTTAAAACATTTAATAAAGAAAATAAAATTATTATTAACACAGTTAAAGATATGTATATAAATTCAATTCTTATCAAAACTATAATTAAATGAAATCGATTAATTAATAATGCCAGAATTCCCATTAGATAAACAAATAATGAAATTATTACCATTAGTTAAAATAATTTATAATAAAATATTGATTTTGTAAATCAAATTAGGATATTCCTTTTAACATCAGAAAAGAATCTCTCTCATTAAATCTCCAAAATTTATATACTTTGATATATTATTTTCTGCCTGAAATTAAATTATTTTTAATAATTTCAATCGTTCTTATTTCAATAAGTCATCCAATAATAATATTAATTGCAGTAATTTTATTAACTTTATTTATTTCATTGTTATTTTATACAATCACTGAAAATTCTCTTTTTCCTCTAATTATAATCTTAATAATTTTAGGAGGAATATTAATTATTTTTATATATATTATTAGTTTATGTCCTAATAAAAAAATAAATTTTAATTATAAAATCTCTATTGTTGGTTTTGCTGTTTTATTTTTAAATTTAAATTTCATATTTATAAAAATTCTTAATCAGAATTTAATTAAAATTTATTTTTTTACATTTGTTAACATATTAATTTTGTTAATACTTTACCTACTTATTACTTTATCTGTAATCCTTAAAAACTTAAATTGAATTTCATCACCAATAAAAAGTAATTAACCTATGCTAAAAATTTTAAACCCCATAATTAATCTTCCTTCTCCCTCAAGAATTTCATATATATGAAATTTTGGATCATTATTAGGAATTTGCTTAATAATTCAAATCCTTTCAGGATTCTTTTTAGCTATAAATTTTTCAAGAGATGTCTCTACAGCCTTTATAATAATCTCCCATATTCAACGAGATGTAAATTATGGATGATTAATTCGTTCTATTCATGCTAATGGTGCATCTCTTTTTTTCATTTTTATTTACATTCATGTTGGGCGAGGAATTTATTATTCATCATTTTTTTTTAAAAAAGTATGACTTTCAGGACTTGTAATTATTTTTATTCTTATAGCAACAGCATTTTTAGGCTATATTCTACCATGAGGACAAATATCATTTTGAGGAGCCACTGTTATTACAAATCTTATTTCAGCTGTTCCATATTTTGGACATTCAATTACTTATTGAATCTGAGGGGGGTTTTCTGTGGACAATAATACATTAATTCGATTTTTTTCTCTCCATTTTATTCTTCCTTTCATTCTTTTAGTAATATCAATAATTCATATTTTATTAATCCACGAGAAAGGCTCTTCTAATCCACTTGGAATTTCAATAAATGTAGATAAAATTCCATTCCATCCATATTTTACAATTAAAGATCTCTTAGGAATTATATTAATTGTTATTCCATTTTCCTTATTTATTTTGCTATTTCCTTACAGAATAATAGACGCAGAAAATTTCAATATAGCTAACCCTATAATTACACCACCCCATATTCAACCAGAATGATACTTTCTTTTTGCTTATGCAATTTTACGTTCAATTCCTAATAAGTTAGGGGGAGTATTAGCATTATTAATATCAATTATTATTATCCTATTTTTGACTTTTTTTATAAAAAATAAAATTTCTTCTTTTTATTTTTCCCTGGCTAAAAAATTAACTTTTTGAACTTTAGTGAACACTTTTTTCATTTTGACCTTTTTGGGGGCTATACCAATTGAATACCCTTATGATATTTTAAGAAAAATCATTACTTTTATTTATTTCTTAATTTTTATTATATTTCCATTAATTTAGACTTTTTAACTATATAAGTATATATTTTGAAAATATAAAAAAGAAAATAATTTCTATAAGTCTTAATTTCAATTGATTATAAATCATAAATAAATTCTAAATTTATTGCATATTTTTCTGCCAAATTGAAACACCCAACGTTTGTTAACCTTTTCTCGAAATTCGAGAAAAGGTTTTACGTTTGCAACTCCTGTCTATCGGTTAACTTTATCTATTAAAGAAAGGTATGCTAGACTTTACTGGGCTTTTTTTCCTTATTTAAATCAGTTCTGATTTAGAGCTAGATGAGACATCTATTTTCTTTCTCCGAATTTATTATTTAGTAGATGTGTGTTGGACTTAGTATGACCCTTTGTTACATCTATGCGGTCCAGTAAATGTGATAGCCGGTTGTCGCCCCTTATTTTAAATAGATGTAATCATACTCCGCGTAGTAAATCTTAATAAATTTTAAACTGCAAATTTAAAAAAGATTGATTTCTAAGATTTATTGAATAAGTA